AAGAAGAAAAGAAAATAGTCAAATACTAAATAATAGTAAGAATTATCTTATCCCATTCGGAAGGATCACATCTCATAATTATCTATGACTGTTTATGTCGCTAGCATGACAACTTGATGAAATGGTGGAGGAAAGCGGGATAAATGGCCGATACTACTGGAAGGATTCCTCTTTGGATAATAGGTACTGTAACTGGTATTCTTGTAATCGGTTTAATAGGTATTTTCTTTTATGGTTCATACTCCGGGTTAGGTTCATCTCTGTAATAATCTAATAATCCCATGAACTAAGTTGGAGACTTGAAAGCTTACGAACGAGGGAACCCTAAGCCCTCGCGTTCGTAAGCTTTTAGAATATTTTATTCCATATAAATGAAAAAATAGATCACTTTCTCCGATGTTTAAAAAAACATCATTTCATTTTCGTTTTTATAATGTTTTTGAAAACTTCATTAATTGATTTAGAACATCTATTACTTAATGAATCTATTGATATTTTCAACGTTAGAAGCAAGAAGAGTAGGAATTGCTCGATTTCATTTTCCTGAATGACACAACTCCAATATATATTTCTGTAGACCAGAAATTATCCAAACCCTTTCGAATAGACCCCTACTCTATATTAGTATCTCATGAAAGTTGAATTTTTTTTTTATATAAAAGTTCATTGAATAAATTCTATTTTCTCAAAGGATTTTTTCCTATTTTTTTTTTTACTACTTTTGGTATGTATACGTAATAAATATGAAAAAGAGTTCTTAAAACCCTGTAAAAAATCGAAACAAAGAACAGTAATCTTTAAGAATAGTAATCTTTGATGAACGAGAAAAAAAAACCATTATAATGTCGGCACAAGAAAGGAATGTGCAAAATTCCTTTCTTGTGCCGAGGACTAAAAAGACAAGGAATCCCTTGCTTTCTATTCTCCACTTACTTATTTTATCGTTAGTCTCCAGTGGAATTTTATACTTTTTAGTCTATTAGACTCAAAAAATATTGATCCATTCTATTTTCTATTCTATGACATTTAAACAATAATGCAATAATGACATAGTCATGCTGCTCCAATTAATTTGGCTTAAAAAAATAAAGAAAAAAGAAATAAAGTCAAATAGTCTTCTTCACAATATACATACTATGACTAGGAATGCGGTACAAATAATTGCCAACAAGAATTAGATTCTTTTTATGAACTCGATGCTGATAAATTTGCGAATCTAGAAATTCATTTCGGACAATTGAACCTTCTCAAACTGTTTTTTCTTAAGAACCAAAAAGATTTGTGCCAAAACAACAGATGCCAAGAAGAACAAAAGGCCTTGGACACGTAATGGATCTTGAAGTACTATTTCTCCATCCCCTTGGCCAAATCCACCCACATTAGGATTACTCGTTAATGGCTGATCCAGTTTGATAGATTCGCCCTCTGAAACAAGAAGTTCGGGTCCTGGGGGGATAATATCAACCACTTGACGTCCATCCGACGCATCTGTTATGGTTATTTCATATCCCCCTTTTTCTTTTCGTACGATTTTACTTACTATACCGGCCGCTGTAGCATTATAAACTGTATTGTTACTCTTGCTCCCGTCAGGATAAATTTGGCCCCTTCCTCTATTCCCGCCTACATATATGGGATATTTTAAAAAGTAAACATCTTTATTAGTAGCGGGGTCCGGAGAAAGAATAGGAAAGGTTATTTCACTATATTTCTGACCAGGAACAGGACCTATAACAAGAATATTTTTTTTAGTGGGGCGATAGTTCTGAAAAGACAGATTGCCTATCTTTTCTTTCATCTCGGGCGAAATACGATCAGGGGGGGCTAATTCAAAACCCTCGGGTAAAATAAGAACAGCCCCCACATTCAAACCCCCTTTTTTACCATTAGCAAGAACTTGTTTTACTTGCATATCATAAGGAATTCGAACAACTGCTTCAAATACAGTATCAGGAAGTACCGCTTGTGGAACCTCAATTTCCACGGGCTTATTGGCTAAATGACAATTGGCACATACAATACGCCCGGTCGCTTCTCGTGGATTTTCATAACCCTGCTGTGCAAAAATGGGATATGCATTTGAAATGGATGTCCGAGTTATGATATATATCATCAGCGATACGGAAATAGATCGAGTAATCTCTTTCTTTATCCAAGAAAAGGTATTTTTAATTTGCATGGTCCAATCATTGATCCCGAAAATTTCTACAATAAAATTAGGTAGGTCGCTTGTATAGTCCCTATCCACAATTCTGTCATTTACTGAAATAATTTTACTGGAATATAGGAATAGGAGAAATCCTCGTCTCGGGAGAAAGAAAGAGTAAGTACATCTTTAAATGTTTTTCTTATGTAACATATTATATTCTAGTTGGATCAGTCATTCATTGAATGATAAATCACTACAAGTGATGGAGATACACGATTTAAATAACGAAAGATCCAATATTTAAAAATTGTATCTAGAATGACTGGAAAAGTAGAAACAAGACCAGATATAATTTGGTCATTATGAGCAAATCCAAAATCTTTGTATACATAGCCAATCATAAGTTCCCAACCATGGGGTGAATGGAATCCAATACATAAATCAGTTAATAAAAGAATAGAAAAAGCTTTTATTGTGTCACTTAAGTTATATAGGAATTCTTGAACCCAAGAGTTAAGAATAACAAGTTCTTCATTACCCAGAATAGAATAACCACTGAAAATAATGAAACAGATTATATTTGTCGATAAGTGAAAAATCTTATGGATATGATCCTCATTGTACATCTTGATCAATTGGATCGTTTCTTTATGGATCCCAATACGAAGCGTTTGTAGATCTCTTTCCGGGTCTTCTTTTATCATTTCTTCCAAGAGTACGAGTTCTTCTAATTCTATGAATTTTTCTAGAATACTTTTTTCTTGAATGTCAGTCAAAAAAGTTTCAGATTGCCTAGTATTCCACCAATTAGTAACCCAAGATTCAAGACTTTTATTAAATGACAGAGAGATCCACCAGGGTAAAAATACTATAGATGTAAGATATAGAAGAGGAAGAAATGATTTCTTTTTTGCCATTTTTTCACCCGTGAATTGGAATTATTAATGAGCCCACCTCATTCGTCGAATTTATGTGATCTAATATTTGATTTTTTTATCAATCATAAGTTCTATTACAAGGCAGCTAACCTATAAATCCATTCCCTATTTTTTTTTTATTTGTTTTTTATTTGTGATTCAGCGGTTAGTTCTTGAATCTATAAAGAATACAGAAATAAAATAAATAAGAGCCCACTTCAAATTCGAATGAAGAAATAATTTGAAAAGTCTTGTTTACAGATATCTCCATTGATCCAACTCGAAGCTTTTTCGAAAAATCCCTGAAAGAACCACTCACTTCAATGAATATTATTTGGATTTCGAACCAAAGGAACTCCCCTTCTATCAAAATAGAAAATATTTCGAAAAAAAAATCCCCCAGCTGTCCCCATAGTAAAAACGGAGACAGATTAATATTTATAAAGAATATTGTTGTGATGTCATGATCAAAAATGAGTGGAAAAACAAGACAAAAAGGTTTCGTTTTATGGCCGTTCCATATACGTCTACTTTGGCTCGAAGGAACATTTTGAAAAAACTTGTAGCTATGCTATAGAAAGAAAAGAGAATTCTTGAATTTTTTCCCTGCACTGAGAAAGAATTTTTTCTTCAGTTCTAGTTGATTTCAAAATACTTCAATTGGTACGCGCAAGAAATAGGCCAATTCGGCAGCTTTTTGTTCAATTTCTCGCGGAGTCAGATTCTCATCACTACGCGTTAAGGGAATGGCCCCCTGTCCTTTGATTTCCATATAAAGGATACGACGAGCATAAATCCCCTCTTTAACTTCTATTCTGATGGACTGAATATCTTTCATACGGAATCGTAGGAAGATACGACGATTTTTTCCAGGAAATCCCCAACGAAAAATACACACTATTCCTTCTTTTCTATCGAATCGATCATAGCCACTACCCACATTCCACGAAATCGTACACCACAAATAGGAACTAATAAAGAGACCCGCGATCCCGTAGAAAGACATCACCATACCCTGTGGGAAAAAATTTATTTGCTCAGACGGAACTAAAGATATCAAATTCTTACCGAGATAACTGGAAGTTCCAACCAACACGAATCCTAATGAACCTAAAAAAAGGATAAAGGCCCAGCAGAAATTACTTATTTTTCGAGACCCCACTATAAGCTCTATCCATATATGTTCTGATCGCCAACTCATACTAGATCCAGTTACATTTTATTAGAATTGAGAAAATAGTCTAAATGGATTTGACTTTCTTTTTTTATTTCCGAAGTAACTCTCATCAACTAGCGCCATTCTGATGTAACTCTTTAAGTTAAGAGTAATTGATCGAATTGGTTAGGGCTCAAATAATAACATTTACTTTATATGATATGATCTCCCATAAATATTTACACCTATATGGATACGTTGACTTTTCATTTCAGCTATCCGCCTCGATTCCGATCTATTTGAATATAGTCATAACTCATCCATATCATAGATTTACACACACACAATAGCTCCCCCATTTATGTTTGGAGGAAGCCATATGTTACACCATATTCTATTAAATATAAATAGATATGCGTGTTATCTATATATAAGTCTTAAAAATAGATGAGTTGGGACCCATCGGATCTAAACAATCTTGTTTTTTTGAACATAAAGAAATAAAGAAGCCATTGCAATTGCCGGAAATACTAGGCCTACTAAAGGCACAAAAATAGAGGGTAAGTTGGAAGTTGTCATAAAATGGGTACCTCGATGTAATATTTGTACCTGTTATAAAGATATCTTATAATAATTATAATTCGTATATAATTATACTAAGTATATCTAAGTGAGTATATATATAATAAAGAAATGCAAGGAATGTCTAATTAAAGAATGTAGAATGAACTAAATAATACTTAATTCGTCTTTCTACATGAAATAGAAAAATATATGTATGCTAAAATCCATTCTTGTCTTATCATTTGAATTCCCTTTTTTATTTCATTTTTATTTTATTAGAAAATAGAAAATCCCGAACGACTCATTAGAATTCGATTCAACAAGAGGGATTCTTAGCCAAAGTATAGATTTCTCGGGAGAAAAGATATGATACTCTATAGCTATATTTTCTATATTTGAATTATATATATACATAGACAGAAAAAAGGAAACGGTTTATTTGCCTAATCTGAATTTTGCATAAGGCAGGATTTTCTTTTTTTTTTATCTTGTTGATAGAGGTTTACTGATTACTAATCAAAAATATCGGTAAAAAAAAAAAGAATTGTCCAAACAATTATACTTTATACAATACAATATACAATACAATATACAATACAATTTTGTATTAAATCTTATGTCACCAAAGAAAAAATACATCTTTCTAATTTTTACTTTGATTCCAATAAACTAATTATTGGTTCACTACAAATAAAATAATTGAACTTAAGGCTCTACTTACTACTTCATACATACTTAATTAATATTAATGGAATTAGAATTCAAAGGAAAAAAAGCGTGAAGCTTCAATAACTCACTCAAAACACCCTTTAAAGGATTACGTGGTACGATTGGATCGAATAAGCCCTTATGAAATAAATATTCAGCCGCTTGTGAACCTTCAGGTACTGTCTTATTCAATGTTTGTTCGATTACTCTTTTTCCTGCGAATGCAATGTAGGCATTAGGTTCGGCAATAATGATATCCCCCAACATCCCAAAACTAGCCGTCACTCCACCAGTAGTGGGAGATGTAAGGATAGATACATAGAATAACTTTTTATTTGATTGATAATCATATAAAGCAGCAGATATTTTAGCCATTTGCATCAAGCTCAAACTTCCTTCTTGCATACGTGCTCCTCCGGAAGCACACACTAGAATAAGAGGTAAAAATTTATTGGCAGCATACTCGATCAAACGGGTAATTTTTTCTCCTACTACGGATCCCATACTACCCCCCATAAACTGAAAATCCATAACTCCAATTGCTATAGGAATACTATTTAGTTGACCGGTACCTGTTTGAACAGCTTCAGTTAATCCTGTGTTTCTTTGATAAGAATCAATCCGATCTTTATAAGGTTCTTCTTCCGAATGAAATTCAATAGGATCCAGAGAAACCATGTCTTCATCTATAGGATCCCAAGTACCTGAATCAATCGAAAGTTCGATTCGATCTGAACTACTCATTTTCAAATGATATCCACATTGTTCACAAATATTCATTTTTGACTTAAAAAATTTCTTATAATTTAATCCATAACAATTTTCGCATTGAACCCACAAATGCCTATATTTTTGAGTCAAATCAAAATTAGTAGAATTTTCTCTTATATTGAAATCTATAGTATTCTTGATAGTTCTTATATTTGAGCTGTCCCTTTCATTACTATTTCTACCTTCATCACAAATGTAATTATAAATGTAACTGTCACTGTAATTGTGACTACCACTTAAAATGGAACTCTCAATACGGATTTGAGAACGAAGATAAGAGTCAATGCAACTATTAATGTGATTATTCCAACTATATTTAGTATCATACATGTAACGATCATAGTAGGAATCATTATTCTTAGATTCATTCGTGAGATAACTAGAATTACGATAACTAAAACTAAAAAAAGAATTTTCTAGTTCACTCAGTAAAGAAGGATCATTGTGAATCTCAAAAATTTGATTTTGAATATCAAAATATATGGAATAAATATCCCTATTACTATCTCTAACTATAAAGGTGTCATCAGAGAGAAAATTCCGAATGTCCCTAACACCTACTAAAGGATCACCATTACTGTAACTAGAACTACCACTCCAACTATGAATCGTATTATTTATAACCGCATCCTCACTTACACTGGTATTTTCAATAGGACAAAACCTATCACTTGATTTACTTAGACCGCGCCTGAATTCGAATTTCCCCTTAGACAATATCGAATTGAACCACCATTTTTCCATAGAGTTTTCTTGTCCCTATTTCCATGAAAATACAATAGATGAATAGTCATTCGATGAAAAATCATTTCAATATTTCATTTGCTATCAGAATAAGCATATGGATCCAATCACTAGGATTATTAACTACTAAAAGAAGGAGTGATTATTAAAAATAAAAAAAAAATGATTTTATTTTGTAAGAACCGGGTATATTCCTTCCCTATAACTATATAGGATATAGTTGATGACATATATGATGGAACTCCATATTGAATTAAATTAATTTATTATCAAAATTTAGAAATTTTAAATCGAAATAGGGATTTCTTTCTTCTTGTGTCACATTCGAATCAAAAAAAAAGAAATATTTGTTCTCTCTTATGTTATGAATAATTTTTTTTTTTTTGGTAAAATCTCGCCGATTACTAATGGAACAAATTTCTATTCCAACACGGAATGAAAAGGACAATATACAGGATGGGTAGAAGAAGTTGTGATACGTGCCTTGATCA